CTTCTTTTTCCGAAGAAAGGGCGGATCCGAACAAAATCGATGAAACGGAAGAAATTCGAGTGAATAGCAATAAAAATCATGAAAATTCTACCATTTTTCCGAAAAAAATGGCAAATAACGACCCTTTTTTCTTTGAAAAAAATCTTGCCACTCTTCTTTTCGATTTCAATCAGTGGAATCGACCCCTTCGCTACATAAAAAACGATAAATTTGAACAAGCTATCCGAAATGAAATGTCACATTATTTTTTTGACCGATGTAAAAGTGATGGAAAATATCGAATGACTTTTACGTGTCCTGCTAGTGTATCGATTTTTTTGGAAAGGCTAAAAAGAAGGCTGTTATCCCCGGAACTGTGGCCTTATTTCTTCGATGATAATCCACCGGACCCATACGATTTTTGGATTTTTACCAACGAAAAAAAAGAAAGAAAAGAAAAAAAAGCATTTCTAAATCGAATCAAATCTCTCGATAAAAAATCTAGTTTTTTGAATAGACTCGAAACAAGAACTCGATTATGTAATGATGATTCTAGAAACAAATACTTACCAAAAAGGTATGATCCTTTATTGAGCGGATCGCGTCGAAAAACAATCGAAAAAAATGCAATCCTGAAAAAAACTTCGAAAAAAAAATTTTTTCAAAATTTTCGGATAAATAAATTGCATCAAATCCTCGTTCCGTACACCGATAAACTAGGAGAATTTATAGAGATACAGAATAAAGAGCGAAAGATTTATGCGGAGGATATCAAAAATGAGGAATTACCGATCATTGACAAGATCGTTGACACGGTCATTGAAAAGTTTCTTCCTCCCGTCGTTGATACTTTTCGCCTTGTGCTCAACACTCACAAATGGATTTGTTTGGCTCGGTTACAGGCTATTGTCGCGGGAAATATCCACTACGCGATAGCTGTGCAATGTACGTTTTGGAGGCATACAGCTCCTGGTACCTCTTATTTGTCTAATTTGATAGGCTTCAGGAATTTAAAGAATGTGTGTCTAAAATGTTATGAAGACATTCTATCGAAATCCCATTTTAATTGGGATCTTTTGATGAGGACTGGTTACGCACATGTGAGGTATGAACATATGGGTTATCTGGGAGACTTTATTCGGAAAATAGAGTACGCTCTAGAAGAAAAACTAGACGAGTATTACGCTTACCTAAACTTTGGCTGTGGCTCTCTAGTTACTTCTTGGTATACCCTTGATTGGCTAGATCAAAATTATTATCAGAATAAGAAAAAGTTCGAAAAAGAAAAGTCCGAAAAAGAAAAGTTCGAAAAAGAAAAGTTCGAAAGACCAAAGGCAGAAAGAGCAAAATTAGAAAAGTTAAAAAGAAAACATGAAATGCTTTTTTTAAAAAAAGTCTTATTTTTCCTACATGATGATGCTAATAGTCAAAACAGAAACATAAGTCAAAATAAAATAAACGAAATCAGTAAAAAAATTCCTCGATGGGAATACAAATTAATCACTGAGTTAGAACAACAATCAGGAGAATTTCAAGATATTCCCGAAGATTTTGAAATTCGTTCAAGAGAAGCCAAAGAGGTAGTGATTTTTACTGATATCAAAGATGATAAAGATGATCCTGATGAAATGGAAGAGATGTCTACGACACGCTATTTAGAACAACCGGACTTTGATCGAGATCTAATCAAGGGGTCTGTGCGGGCGCAAAGGCGCAAAGTAGTTATTTGGAAAGTGTTTCAAGGAAATGCGCATTCCCCCCTTTTTGTGTACAGAATCAAAAAATCCATTTTCTTTTCTTTAACATCTAATATGTTTGAATTGATTAAATCCATTTTTAGAAATAGGGTGTGGAAAGGGGAAGCATTCCAAATTGTAGAGTCTACAAACGAACAAACAAAAAGAGAAGAAAATAGAATAGAAATAGAAGACGAAGACGAAGAAAAAAAAGAGATGGAGATACTAGAGGAAGAGGCGCGAATGAAGATAGCGGAAGCTTGGGATAATGCCCATACTTATGGGCAAGGAATAAGAGCTTGTTTGTTGCTAATTCAATCTATTTTTAGAAAATATATTCTCTTACCTTCGTTTATAATTGCAAAAAATCTTGGGCGTATATCCCTATCCCAACGTCCTGAATGGTCTGAGGATTTTCGGGAATGGAATAGAGAGATGCATCTTAAATGTACTTATAATGGAACGCCATTATCAGAAACAGAATTGCCTGAAAATTGGTTCATAGAAGGTCTTCAGATCAAAATATTATTCCCTTTCCGTCTGAAACCTTCGCACAAACGCAAATTAAGATCTTATCAAGAAAAAGAGGATTTCCGTTTTTTAACGGTTTTTGGACTCGAAGCTAAACATCCTTTTGGTTTTCCCGAAAAACGACCTTCCTTTTGGAAACCTGTTTTGAAAGAACTGGGAAAAAAAGTTCGAAAAATGAAAAAGAACTATTTCAAAGGAAAAAAAAAAAGACTTGCAAAAGTTTCCAAAGAAAACCCAATTCAATTAAGAAAAGTAGAAATCTATGAATCGAATGAAATTCAAGAAGAAAAAGATTCCATAATTAGCAATCAAATAATTAACCAATCTTTTGGTCAAACAGTATCGCCGGGTTTGACAAATTCTTCATTGACAGAAAAAAAAATAAAAGATCTGACTGAGCGAATAGGGAAAATTAGAAATCAAATAGAAAGAATAGAAAGAATTAGAAAGAAGAAAAGGAAAAATGATACTAGTCCTAACAAAACATTTAATGCTAAATTCTTAGAAAAATGGAAAATATTCAAAAGAAGAACTGTTCGATTCATTTCTAAATTTCCCCTTTATTTGAAAATTTTCATTGAACTACTATCTCGGCACAGATTTTTTTCTAGGAGTGAATGGAAACTATCAGGGGTATGGAAATCTACTATCTATTATATAGAAGAGTTTGTTTTATTTAGTAAATTTTATTTACTAAGGATATGGAAATTGATTTTATATATTATGTTTGAAGGTTGGTTTAAGATCTATTATATTTTACTTTGTATTGTACGTGATATACGGTTTCTTTTAAATTTTGTTGTAGATCATTCAAATTTGGATATTTCTACTCAAATTAGGTTAAGAACCCTAATTGACAAAATGATGAATAACTGCATAGAGCTAATTTTTCTATCCCTGGACCTAACATTTAAGAATACTAGTAGTAATAAAAAAAAGAAAAATCTCATTCCCTTTAAAAAATCCCTTGATAAGATTAGGGATATGAAAAGCAATTTACATATTTTTTTTGACTTATCTTGCGTATCACAAGCCTATGTATTTTACAAATTATCCCAAATGCAAGTTAGTAATTTGCATAAATTAAGACCTGTTCTTCAATATCAAGGAATCTCTTTGTTTCTTAAGCCCGAAATAAAGGATTCTTTGGAAAAACAAGGAATGGTTCATTCAAAATTAAAATTAAATGATAAGAAACTTAGGAATTATGAACAAAATCAATGGAAAAAGTGGTTAAGAGGGTATTCTCCATACAATTTATCGTCGATCATATGGTCGAGATTAATGCCTGAAAAATGGCGAAATACTTCCCATTGTATAGCTACAAAGGAAAAATTAAGCAAATGCAATTCATATGAAACAGACCAAGTAAGTGATTCAAAAAAAAAAAGGGAAGTATACAAATTAGCGAATCAAAAAGAAAATTTTCACAAATCTTATCGATATGATCTTTTAGCAAATAAATTTCTTAACTCCGAAAAATTTCAAGGAAATAAGAACGGAGAGCTTTCTTGTAACACGCACAAGGACCCACTTTATGATATTCTGAAAACCACCCCTATCTATAATTATGTGGATATGCTAGCTGTGGAAAAAATGGTAAATAGAAAATATTTGCGTTGGAAAAGTTTGTATCGTAAAGAAAAAGTGGATATTGAGTCCTGTATCACGATCGATGCCAACAGGAATCCAAATATTCAAAGGGAAACTAATAAGTATTTTCAAATATCTATTAAAAATGGATATTCTGAAATTTGTTATTTTAGGCTTCCAGACAATCTCCCAAAATTCCACAACGTTTTTGTTGATTGGATGGGAATGAATGAAAGAATGCTAAATTATTCTATCTCGAATCTAGAGGGTTGGTTCTTCCCAGAATTGGTCTTATTTCATCAGGCATATAAGACCAAACCTTGGTTTAGACCAAATCAATTACTTCTTTTAAATCGAAATGGAAATGAAAATAGTAGTGAAAAGAAAAAAAGAAAATTCAAAAAAAAGCAAGGAAATCAAGAAGAACCCAAAAAAGGAGAAGATTTTGGATCTGTTCTGTCACAAGAAAAATCTAGTGAAGAAAATTCTGTAAAATTGGACAGGAAAAAGAAGAAAAAGAAAAAAAGTCAACTAGATTCCTTCCTGGAACGTTATTTACTTTTTCAATGTAAATGGTGGGACAGTACTTTGGACGAAAAATTGATGAATAATATTGAGGTCTACTGTCTCTTGCTTAGACTAATGGACCCAAGAAAAATTCTCTTATCTTCAATTCAAACAAGAGAAATCGATTTGGATAGACTGACGATTCAAACTAGTCTAACTCATGCGGAATTACTGAAGAAGGGAATATTGATTATAGAACCCATTCGTCTGTTTGGAAAAATTGATGGACAACTCTTGATGTATCAAACCATAAGTACTTCGTTGGTTGATAAGAGTAAGTACCAAACAAATCCAAAATACCAAGAAGAAAGGTATGTTTCTAAGAATCATTTTGATTTCCTTATTCCTGAAAATATTTTATCGTTTCGACATCGTAGAAAATTGAGAATTCTAATTTCATTGAATTCAAAGTATCGAAACGATGAAAATAGAAATCTCCTATTTTGGAACGAAAAGAACAGAAAAAACAGCAACCAAGCTTCGCCCGAGAATAAAGGTCTTAATATAGAAGAAAATGCATTAATGAAATTAAAGCTCTTTCTTTGGCCTAATTATCGATTAGAAGATTTGGCCTGTATGAATCGGTATTGGTTTAATACCAACAATGGCAGTCGTTTCAGTATGTTAAGGATACATCTATATCCACGATTGAAAATGGAAAATTCGTAGATAAGAACTCTATACCCGTCTATCATATAGAATAGAAAGTATATGATAGACGGGTATATATGAAAATAGGAAAAAATATAGGGTATGGGGTATAGGGTATATGAAAGAAATATGCGGACCACACATTTGAGTCTTCCCTTTCATGGATATATCCAATATTAAATGAATAATGTAGGACTTCAATCTCGAAATGAATCAATAGAACTTTTTTTTTTTTTAGGTCTAAACCCTTCAATGGAAAAATGGACTACTCCTTTTCTACCTCTATCTCAATCCGATTCCAGTTTGGATGGATTGATTTGAATTCAGAAAAGGAGTAGTTTTCAAATAACTTGGAATTAGATTTTTGTATATACCAATTCAAATTAATGGCATTATTATTACTGATCGGTAAAATCCATATCTTTCAAAAGGAAGGGGGAATTTTTCTATGGTAAAAAATTCATTCATTTCGGTTATTTCTCAAAAAGAAAACACAGAAAACAGGGGGTCTGTTGAATTTCAAGTATTCACTTTCACCACTAAGATAAGTAAACTTACTTCGCATTTGGAATTACACAAAAAAGACTCTTCATCTCAGAGAGGTTTGCGGAAAATTTTGGGAAAACGTCAACGACTACTGGCCTATTTGTCAAAAAAAAATAGAGAACGTTATAAAGAATTAATTGGCGAGTTAGATATTCGAGAGATAAAAACTCGTTAACTTGAAGCCTAATACCATTTGCACTTTTATTCGTTTTCATTTTGACGAACTCTTCTTTTTACGTTCAAACAATGCATGGAAGAATGACTCGGGAAAAAAAACTTATGATTGCACCAACTACAAGAAAAGACCTCATGATAGTAAATATGGGCCCTCACCACCCATCAATGCACGGCGTTCTTCGGCTGATCGTGACTCTCGATGGGGAAGATGTTATCGACTGTGAACCAATATTGGGTTATTTACATAGAGGTATGGAGAAAATTGCGGAAAATCGAACAATTATACAATACTTGCCTTATGTAACGCGTTGGGATTATTTAGCGACTATGTTCACAGAAGCAATAACCGTAAACGCACCCGAACAGCTAGGCAATATTCAAGTCCCTAAAAGGGCTAGCTATATAAGAACTATTATGTTGGAATTGAGTCGTATCGCTTCTCATTTGTTATGGCTCGGCCCTTTTATGGCAGATATCGGGGCACAGACCCCTTTCTTCTATATTTTTAGAGAACGAGAATTGATATATGACCTATTCGAAGCTGCTACCGGTATGCGTATGATGCATAATTATTTTCGTATCGGAGGAGTAGCTGCCGATTTACCTCATGGTTGGGTAGATAAATGTTTGGAATTTTGCGATTATTTTTTAATCGGCGTTGCTGAATATCAAAAACTTATTACACGGAATCCTATTTTTTTAGAACGAGTTGAAGGCATAGGCATTATTCAGGCAGAAGAAGCACTAAATTGGGGTTTATCAGGCCCAATGCTACGAGCTTCCGGAATAGAATGGGATCTTCGTAAAGTTGATCGTTATGAGTGTTACGACGAATTTGATTGGGAGGTTCACTGGCAAAAAGAGGGGGATTCATTAGCTCGTTATTTAGTACGAATGGGTGAAATGGCAGAATCCGTAAAAATTCTTCAACAGGCCTTAGAGGGAATTCCTGGAGGGCCATATGAAAATTTAGAAATACGACGCTTTGATAGAATAAAAAACCCGGAATGGAATGATTTTGACTATCGATTTATTAGTAAAAAACCTTCTCCAACGTTTGAATTGCCCAAGCAAGAACTTTATGTAAGAGTCGAAGCCCCAAAAGGGGAATTGGGAATTTTTCTGATAGGAGATCAGAGTGTTTTTCCTTGGAGATGGAAAATTCGACCACCGGGTTTTATCAACTTGCAAATTCTTCCTCAGTTAGTTAAAAGAATGAAATTGGCTGATATTATGACGATACTAGGTAGCATAGATATCATTATGGGAGAAGTCGATCGTTGAAATGATAATTGATACAACAGAACTACAAGCTATCCACTCTTTTTCCGGATTTGAATCCTTAACAGAAGTCTATGGGATACTATGGACACTTATCCCTATTTTGACTCTTGTATTAGGAATCACACTAGGTGTACTAGTAATTGTTTGGTTAGAAAGAGAAATATCTGCAGGAATACAACAACGTATTGGACCTGAATATGCCGGGCCTTTGGGAATTCTTCAAGCTCTAGCAGATGGGACAAAATTACTTTTCAAAGAGAATCTTCTTCCATCTAGAGGAGATACTCGTTTATTCAATATTGGGCCATCCATAGCAGTGATATCCATTTTACTAAGTTATTCAGTAATTCCTTTTAGTTATCGACTTATTCTAGCCGATCTTAGTATTGGTGTTTTTTTATGGATCGCCATTTCAAGCCTTGCTCCCGTTGGACTTCTTATGTCGGGATATGGATCAAATAATAAATATTCCTTTTTAGGTGGATTAAGGGCTGCTGCTCAATCAATTAGTTATGAAATACCATTAACTCTATGTGTATTATCAATATCTCTACGTGTGATTCGGTGAGACATAAACTTTCCATATTTCTTTCTAGCAAGAAAGTTGAATATCTATTTTTTATTCATCGTCGGGGTTGATAAACTAAACCGGATAGTTAGATGAGTGAAATCAAACGGCTTCCTAATTTGCTGTTAAAGCCATTCAATCTCATTTCCTATGTACAAGAATTAAGTCAAAGGAAAGAATATCAGTTCTTATGTTTCCTTTACCCCAAGTTAGATTGGTTGAGTAGTAATCATGGCTTGAAGCGGGTTCAAAAGATCAACCCCCGGGGTTTTTACTATCTATTACCATGGAGGTATTAGTATTAACCTACTGGAAGATTCAAAAAATGAGTGGATGGTTAGGAAGACTAAGATACACAAAGGATTAGTAATGGAGATTAGATAACCTTTCCAAGAGGATATTTCTACCAAAGTAATTCGAATCGGGGCTTTAAGTTGGTAGAAATTCGTAAGAAGTACTCCCCTAGATTTTGATCCAGAGTATCTTCCTATTCACCGATTAAGTAAATAACTATCAAGAACGAAGAAATCTTTTATTTGGGTAATGCCGCCCTCCCTTATTTCCCGAGAAAGTAGAATAGGAACGAACAGAAGTGGAAAGACTAGAATTGCAAAAAGAGATCTTTTTTATTCATAAATTTTTCGATTTTTTCGATAGAAATAGAATCTTTGCTAGGTAATACAATATCTAATTTCGTAATCAAAAAAAAAAAAGAATAGGTTGCAATATCTCTGTGATATTCCTCAAAAAAGTTTTTTATTCAAGGATAAAGTTATTAAAAAGAAAAATACAAACTTTTAAAAGATGAGATCAATTCAGAAGCACTTTATTTTTATTATAACTAGCAGACGGAATTTCATAGGTTAAATTCTAGGCCTTAGGATAAGAGTTTGACTCTCTATTGATCATGGATCCCACAAAGGGATCAAGATCAAAAATGTTGAAAGGCCCTTAGAGTTTTTTGTGACCTATGAGGAGCCGTATGAGGTGAAAATTTCATGTACGGTTCTGTAATAGCGACGGGAACAGTGATGTTATCGCCGACTATGATTATCTAACAGTTCAAGTACAGTTGATATAGTTGAAGCGCAGTCAAAATACGGTTTTTGGGGATGGAATTTGTGGCGTCAACCTATAGGGTTTATCGTTTTTCTAATTTCTTCTTTAGCCGAGTGTGAGAGATTACCTTTTGATTTACCAGAAGCAGAAGAGGAATTAGTAGCGGGTTATCAAACCGAATATTCAGGTATAAAATTTGGTTTATTTTATGTTGCTTCCTATCTAAATCTACTAGTTTCTTCATTATTTGTAACAGTTCTTTACTTGGGAGGTTGGAATCTTTCTATTCCCTACATATTCGTTCCTGAACTAACTAAAAGAAGTCAAGTTATTGGAACAATAATAGGTATCTTTATTACATTAGCGAAAACTTATCTGTTCTTGTTCATTTCTATTGCAACAAGATGGACTTTACCGAGATTGAGGATGGACCAACTATTAAATCTTGGGTGGAAATTTCTTTTACCTATTTCTCTAGGTAATCTATTATTAACGACTTCATCCCAACTTTTTTCACTGTAAAGAACTCGAATTTTTCTATCTTCAAAACCTGTCTCAAACAAGAGAAAGAAACAAGTATGAAATTATTTATAGATATTCCGATATGTTCCCTATGCTAACCGAGCTCTTGAATTCTGGTCAACAAACAATACGAGCTGCCAGGTACATTGGTCAAGGTTTCATGATTACCTTGTCCCATGCAAATCGTTTACCTGTAACTATTCAATACCCCTACGAAAAATTCATTGCATCGGAGCGTTTCCGGGGCCGAATACACTTTGAATTTGATAAATGCATTGCTTGTGAAGTATGTGTTCGTGTGTGTCCTATAGATCTACCCGTAGTTGATTGGAAATTGGAAACTGATATTCGAAAGAAACGATTACTTAATTACAGTATTGATTTTGGAATTTGTATATTTTGTGGTAATTGCGTTGAGTATTGTCCAACAAATTGTTTATCAATGACTGAAGAATATGAACTTTCTACTTATGATCGTCACGAATTGAATTATAATCAAATTTCTTTAGGTCGATTACCGGTGTCCATAACGGGCGATTACACAATTCGAACAATTTCGTCGAATTCACCTCAAATAAAAAATGTATAAAACCCTTGCATTTCCAAATTCCCAATCCCTTTGGAATCTAAGGGAATCGGGTTTTTGCTTGTTCAAGATAAACGAGCGATTGGTTGTCGAGAATCGTGGTTCATTTGGATAGAAAATTTATTTCTATTCGAATAATGATTAAATAATAAGAGTAGACCAATAACTGTATCTACCTCAATCCACACCAACCACCCTATTCACATTTTCTTCAATTAAGAAGTATCCTAAAAAGAAAAATAGGATAACTCCCCTTTTCCCGGTCGGGTCAACAAAGTCATGAAATATTTGGATTTACTTTTTCTATAAAATAAAATGGATTTACCTGGACCAATACACGATTTTCTTTTAGTTTTTCTGGGGTCGGGTCTTATATTAGGAAGTCTGGGAGTAGTCTTATTTCCAAATCCAATTTATTCGGCCTTTTCATTGGGATTGGTTCTTTTTTGTATATCTTTATTCTATATTCTATCGAATTCTTATTTTGTAGCTGCTGCGCAGCTCCTTATTTATGTAGGAGCTATAAATGTTTTAATTATTTTTGCTGTCATGTTCATGAATGGTTCAGAAGATTACGATTTCGAAGATTTTCAGCTTTGGACCGTTGGGGATGGAATTACTTCAGTGGTTTGTACAAGTCTTTTTATTTCACTACTTACTATTATTCTAGATACGTCCTGGTATGGGATCATTTGGACTACAAAAGCAAACCATATTTTAGAGCAAGATTTGATAAGTAATAGTCAACAAATTGGAATTCATTTATCAACAGATTTTTTTCTTCCATTTGAACTCATTTCAATAATTCTTTTAGTCGCTTTAATCGGTGCGATTGCTATAGCTCGTCAATAATAATAAATCTTTTAAAGGAAGAATTATCAACTAAATCAAGGGAAAAAGAATGTGTCTAATCCCTTAATTTGAGTGCCCACCTAAAACGAAAATCAACTCAATTTCTTTTTAGAATTGATCTATTCCCAACCAATTCCCTTGTTTTCTTCCATACGTATTAGAATCGACTGGATTTCATTATTGTTCAGATTGAAATGAATCAAGATTGATAAGGGGTTGAGTAATGATGCTCGAACATGTACTTGTTTTGAGTGCCTTTTTATTTTCTATTGGTATTTATGGATTGATCACAAGTCGAAATATGGTTAGAGCCCTTATGTGTCTTGAACTTATATTAAATTCGGTTAATATCCATTTTGTAACGTTTTCGGATATGTTTGATGATCGTCAATTAAGAGGAGACATTTTCTCCATTTTTATTATAGCTATTGCAGCCGCTGAAGCAGCTATTGGATTAGCTATTGTTTCATCCATTTATCGTAATAGAAAATCCATTCGTATTAACCAATCCAATTTGTTGAATAAATAATATGAATCATAGAAAAGAAAATTCGAATATTCATAAATTACTTCCGACTGGACGGTTTGATATGGGTAAGGTATGATCATGTTTGCCGAAACATAAGAAATCAAAGGATTTTTGCGCTCGTTCATAAACAATTCATCATAAACAATTCAAGTCCATTGATTCTGATCACTCATTGATTCGTCTGGTATCTAATTACAAGATTGATTTAGAAGTTAGTTTACTAGACCGAAAATTCATGATGTTAAAAATTGTATAGATACAATGTCACACTCAGTAAAGATTTATGATACATGTATAGGATGTACTCAATGTGTCCGAGCTTGCCCCACCGATGTATTAGAAATGATACCCTGGGACGGATGTAAAGCTAAACAAATAGCTTCTGCTCCAAGGACTGAGGACTGTGTTGGTTGTAAGAGATGTGAATCCGCCTGTCCAACGGATTTCTTGAGTGTTCGGGTTTATTTATGGCATGAAACAACCCGTAGTATGGGTCTAGCTTATTGATACGTTCCATAAAACTCTACTTAAAATCCATTTTTTTTTTTTACCGACAAAATTCGTGCGCAAACTATTTGGATTTGATTTTGCGCACGGATTTTTATGGCCCAAGTGTATCTTGTCTTTACCACGAATCATTTTCCCTTCTTAACAATAATTGTTGTTTTACCAATATTTTCGGGTTCCTTAATTTTCCTTCTTCCACATAAGGGAAATAAAGTAATTCGTTGGTATACTATATGTATTTGTATTCTAGAACTCCTTCTAATAACTTATGCATTCTGTTATCATTTCCAATCGGATGATTCATTAATCCAACTAGAGGAGGATTATAACTGGATCCATTTTTTTGATTTCCATTGGAGACTAGGGATAGATGGGCTCTCAATAGGACCCATTCTATTGACGGGATTCATCACTACTTTAGCTACCTTAGCGGCTTGGCCGGTTACTCGAGATTCTCGATTATTTAATTTCCTGATGTTAGCAATGTATAGTGGGCAAATCGGATTGTTTTCTTCTCGGGACCTTTTACTTTTTTTCCTCATGTGGGAGTTAGAATTAATCCCCGTTTATCTACTTGTATCCATGTGGGGAGGAAAAAAACGTCTCTACTCAGCTACAAAATTTATTTTGTACACGGCAGGGGGTTCTGTTTTTCTTTTACTGGGAGTTCTTGGTGTCGGTTTATATGGTTCTAATGAACCAACATTAAATTTGGACATATTATCCAACCAAACCTATCCCTTAGCTTTGGAAATACTATTCTATAGTGGATTTTTTATTGCTTTTGCTGTCAAATTACCAATCATACCACTACATACATGGTTACCAGATACCCATGGAGAAGCACACTATAGTACTTGTATGCTTCTAGCCGGAATCTTATTAAAAATGGGAGCGTATGGATTAGTTCGAATCAATATGGAATTATTTCCCCACGCTCATTCTATATTTTCTCCTTGGTTACTGATAGTAGGCGCAGTGCAAATAATCTATGCAGCTTCAACATCTTTGGGTCAACAGAATTTAAAAAAAAGAATAGCCTATTCCTCTGTATCTCATATGGGTTTCATAATTATAGGAATTGGTTCTATCACCGATATGGGACTCAACGGAGCGCTTTTACAAATAATCTCCCATGGATTTATTGGTGCTGCACTTTTTTTCTTGGCTGGAACAACTTATGATAGAATACGTCTTGTTTATCTTGACGAAATGGGTGGAATAGCTATCTCAATGCCAAAAATATTCACGATGTTCAGTAGCTTTTCAATGGCCTCTCTTGCATTACCAGGTATGAGTGGTTTTGTTGCCGAATTAATAGTATTTTTTGGATTAATTACTAGTGAAAAATATCTCTTACTAACAAAACTACTCATTACTTTTCTAATGGCAATTGGAATGATATTAACTCCTATTTATTTATTATCTATGTTACGTCAGATGTTCTATGGATACAAGATATTTAATGTTTCAAATTCCTATTTGTTTGATTCTGGACCACGAGAGTTATTTCTTTCGATCGCTATTTTTTTACCAATACTAGGTATTGGTATGTACCCCGATTTCGTTCTTTCACTCTCAGTCGAAAAGGTTGAAGCTATTCTATCTAATTTTTTTTATAGAAAGTTTGAATGAATTTTACAACCATTTCTCTTACAATGACAAGAAGAAGAAAAGGCCTTTTCTTCTTCTTGTCATACGTTAAGTTGAAATTCATTTTGAACTGGCGAGAACCCCAGCGAATCACTAACTATTTGATTCACCTCGTTCTTGCCAGTTCACACCAAATTCTTTGATCGTATATGCACCTTAGACTTTCCTATTCTAAGAACCCCCACATTCCATTCCACTATAATGAAAATGAACCATAACTATGTAGTCCTATTCCTAATAAATTAACCCCAAAATAGCATATCCAAATTATAAAAAATCCAATAGACGCCACAATTGCTGAATTTCTACCTTTCCATTTTTGATTTGTTCGAGTATGCAAATAAATTGCGAACACCAGCCAAGTAATAAAAGCCCAAGTTTCTTTTGGGTCCCAACTCCAATAGGATCCCCACGCTTCGTTAGCCCACACGGCTCCAGAAAGAATTCCTATCGTTAAAAAGATAAATCCTAGACTAATAACCCGATAACTCCAATAATCCAATTGTTGAATCAATTGCAACCTGTAATAATTTTTTGTAGAAAAAAAAGAAGTATTTTTTAAAAAATGACTTCGTTCAATCATTAATTCGATTTCACTCGACCCATTCAAATGGAATAAATGATTTCTTGTAGAAAATAAAGGTCTCTTTTTTCTAACTGTAACGACTAGAAGTGATACGGAAAATAATGATCCACACAAAAGGGCTGCATAGCCTAATATCATCATACTTACGTGCATTATTAACCACTCCGATTGCAGAGCGGGTACTAATATTGCGGATTTCTGTATTTCCGTTAAAAGGCCTGAAGTAGCAAAGCCTTGAGTAAAAAGAGCACTGGGCCCAATTATTGTACTTAGAATATTTTTCTTTTTTTTGAAATATGGAACTATATGAATAAGGGAAAAACTCCATGACAGGAAGGTTAATGATTCATATAGATTACTTAGGGGAAAATGTCCTGAATAAATCCAACGGGTAACTAATAATCCCGTTATGCAAAAAAAAGTTATTATCATGCCCCTTTCGGATGAATCATACAGTTTTACGATTTCATCAACAAAAAAGCTTATCAAATGAATTAGAATTAGAATTGCAACAATCGAAAAAGAAATCTGGGTGAATATATGCTCTAAGGTTGAAAATATCATAAAAATTTTAAAAGGAGGAATTCCTGAATTATAGAATCTAAATGTCCAATTAGATTCATTATAGGATTTTTTGACTTTTTTAGTCGATGACATGTTTAGTCGATGACATGCCGCCACTCGGACTCGAACCGAGATGCTCTCGCACTGCTTCCTAAGAGCAGCGTGTCTACCAATTTCACCATAGCGGCTTGTCTTGAACTGATAATAGCCTATGAATAAGCAATCGTCTAGATTTAATAAATCTATTGGATTTCTTATTTTTTAGGAAAGAGTTAAAAAGATGAATAAAATTTCGTTTATATAGGTATTTGAAGGTTCATTAGTTTAGTTTAAGATCTTCATTTTTCGTGAATTTTATACTCCCCTCGTCTTGAATTCTTGTAACACTATATCTGTGTTAAGAGGGATAGAACCCAAAATAATTTTTTTTTTTTGAACTATTTTTTTTCATTGAAAAAATGGATTTTTGATCATTCAAAATTTATACATATTTCTATAGATATAGAAGAAAAATATCTTTACTAAGTCTTTTTTGAATATCTTTCCTAAGTCTTTTTGGAGGGATTAATAAGAAGAGGATACGTCTGGATCCATATACGAATTCAAAGAAACTAAAAAAAAAAAAAAAGGAAATTTCAAAATAGATTGATGGGGAAAAAAGACTCCCCACCTTGGTAATGAAAAAATCAGTCAAATTCTATGTCAAAAATTTTTTTTTACATTTTTCAATTAGGTTTGGGTAAGGTAAAGAGATAAATTCTTGTTCTACATATTCTAAGAATGGAAATCGGGAATTTTGGAAATGAGCTGAGTCTTTTTTTGACTCAGGTTGATTCCAACGTTTTAGGCTTTATTACTTATTTTTTATTTGTTTGTTGTACAAAAAAACTTTTTGAATTTCCAGTAGAAAGAGATTTTCCCAAGGAAAAGGCTTTTAACGCTGCCCAATACCCCTTCTTTTTCCAACAATTTTTACGAATACGCTTTTTTGATGCAGAAGTACGTTTTTTTGGAACTGCCATTTCAATTTTAAATTGAGAAATTACTCGTTGGTATAGCTGGATGTGAAAGACATTTAGTGTTTACAAAAAAAAGCAGCCCTTTGCTAATTCATTATATTTTTTAGAGAATATTCTTAAAAAAAAGAAATAAAAGATAGGTCAAAGGTATGGGAAAATTACACAAATATAGTAGTCAAAATCAAGAATATATTTTTTCATCCCTTAAAATATATGTCAAAAAAATTTCATTTTTATTGTTTTAGTGATAGGTTTCTTTAAAATTTTTTCCCATTCAAATTGATATTTTTCGAATTTATAGATCCCTATGCAATAGAATTTATAGATCCCTATGCAATAGAAAAGGGAATTCATTGAACTTAATATATACAAAAATGCATATGAACTAGTTTTTCCTTTTCTTTACTGTCATATTTCATTTAGATGGAATATACAATACCTCAAAACCTCGGGAAGGGTAAAACTCCCTGTTTTTAGTATGTTTACTAAAAACTTTAGTAAATTGTTTGTCAAACTCAGAAAAAGACTTAATTTGATCCTTTCTTCGCGATTTTCAAATACAAAAGAGACTTTAAAGTTTTTTTCCTATTATTTGACCAACTGTAACTTCTTGATTTGAATATTTGAAGTATTTAGCAGAAAGAATACATAAAAAGAAATACAAATTCAAAAAATTCTATTTATGTTCGTGCATATCTTGATTTTTTTATTGACTCTTTTCAAAAGAGATAAAATCCGGCAAATCGGAAACCATTAATAGGAATAAAGAATTATTAAGAAAAAACTTTTTTATGGAACAGACATATCAATATGCGTGGATCATACCTTTTGTTCCACTTCCAGTTCCCATGTTAATAGGAGTAGGACTTCTTCTTTTTCCGACAGCAACGAAAAATCTTCGTCGTATATGGGCTTTTCCGAGTATTTTATTGTTAAGTATAGTCATGCTTTTTTCAACTAATTTGGCTATTCAGCAAATAAATAGCAATTTTATCTATCAATATGTCTGGTCTTGGACTCTCAATAATGATTTTTCTTTAGAATTAGGCTACTTGATCGATCCACTTACTTCTATTATGTCAATGTTAATCACTACTGTTGGAATTATGGTTCTTATTTATAGTGATAATTATATGGTTCACGATCAAGGCTACTTGAGATTTTTTGCTTATATGAGTTTTTTCAGTACTTCAATGTTGGGATTAGTTACTAGTTCCAATTTGATACAAATTTATATTTTTTGGGAATTGGTTGGGGTGTGTTCCTATCTATTAATAGGTTTTTGGTTCACAAGACCTCTTGCCGCAAATGCTTGCCAAAAGGCATTTGTAACAAATCGCGTAGGAGATTTTGGTTTATTATTAGGAATTTTGGGTTTTTATTGGATAACCGGTAGTTTTGAATTTAGGGATTTATTAAAAATAATAAATAACTTGATTTTAAATAATGAAGTAAATTCTCTCTTTGTTACATTGTGTGCTGCTCTATTATTTGCTGGTGCAGTTGCTAAATCTGCACAATTTCCTCTTCATGTATGGTTAGCCGATGCTATGGAAGGACCCACTCCCATTTCAGCTCTTATACACGCTGCTACTATGGTGGCAGCGGGTATTTTTCTTGTAGCTCGTCTTCTTCCTCTTTTTATAGTTATACCCTATATAATGAATTTTATCTCGTTGATAGGTATAATAACAGTATTATTAGGAGCTACTTTAGCTCTTGCTCAAAAAGACATTAAGAAGGGTTTAGCCTATTCGACAATGTCTCAATTGGGTTATATGATGTTAGCTCTAGGAATGGGGTCTTACCGAAGTGCTTTATTTCATTTGATAACTCATGCTTATTCAAAAGCATTATTATTTTTAGGGTCTGGATCTGTTATTCATTCAATGGAAACTGTTGTTGGATATTCTCCGGATAAAAGTCAAAATATGGTTCTTATGGGTGGGTTAACAAAATATACTCCCATTACCAAAACATCTTTTTTGTTAGGTACACTTTCACTTTGTGGTATTCCCCCTCTTGCTTGTTTTTGGTCTAAAGATGAAATTCTTAATGATAGTTGGTTATATTCGCCTATTTTCGCAATAATAGCTTGGGCCACGGCAGGATTAACGGCATTTTATATGTTTCGCATCTATTTACTTACTTTTGAGGGGCATTTAAATGTTTCTTTTCAAAATTATAATGGTAAAAAAAATTCGGCTCTATATTTAATATCTATATGGGGTAAAGGATATTCAAAAAAAATTCACAAAAATTTTCGTTTATTAAGAATGAAAAAAGGAAGTTTGTCTTTTTTAAAAAAAAAAACATATCGAAGTAATGAGAATCTAAAAAAAAGAAATGCAGAACAATCTTTTATTAATATTTTGCATTTTGAAAATAAAAAAATTTCTCTATACCCCCATGAATCGGACAATACTATGTTATTTCCTTTATTTGTATTAGTTCTATTTACTTTGTTTATTGGATCTCTGGGAATTCCTTTTAATCAAGAAGGAATTCCCGGAGATCTCGATATATTAGGTAAATTGTTAGCTCCGTCTATCGACCTTTTACATCAACAGTCAAAGGATTTTACTGATTTCTATGAATTTGGAAAAGATGCCATTTTTTCCGTTAGTATAGCTTTTGGGGGGATACTTCTAGCTTCTTTTTTATATAAACCCATTTTTTCACCCTTCAAGAATTTTGATTTAATAAATTTCTTTGTTTTAATAACTTCCAAAAGAAGTCGTTCGGACAAAATTGTCTATGGTTTTTACAATTGGTCATATAATCGTGCTTTTATAGATGTTTTTTATCAGAAGTTTTGGCTTTCTATGATAAGAAGATTTTCTCAATCCACTCGGTTTTTTGATACGCGAGTGATTGATGGGTTAGTCAACGGGGTTGCTCTTGTAAGTTTCTTGATAGTTTCACCCTTAAAATTGGTAGGACCTGGAAATATTCGTTTTTATTTTTTTTTCTATTTCTCTTGTGTTTCCTTCTTCTTATTCCTCTTTTTTGTTGGGATGATAAATCCAACATTATTAGTCTAGGATTTATCTTTTTAACGATAGGAATTCTTTCTGGAGCCGTGTGGGCTAACGAAGCGTGGGGATCCTATTGGAGTTGGGACCCAAAAGAAACTTGGGCTTTTATTACTTGGCTGGTGTTCGCAATTTATTTGCATACTCGAACAAATCAAAAATGGAAAGGTAGAAATTCAGCAATTGTGGCGTCTATTGGATTTTTTATAATTTGGATATGCTATTTTGGGGTTAATTTATTAGGAATAGGACTACATAGTTATGGTTCATTTTCATTATAGTGGAATGGAATGTGGGGGTTCTTAGAATAGGAAAGTCTAAGGTGCATATACGATCAAAGAATTTGGTGTGAACTGGCAAGAACGAGGTGAATCAAATAGTTAGTGATTCGCTGGGGTTCTCGCCAGTTCAAAATGAATTTCAACTTAACGTATGACAAGAAGAAGAAAAGGCCTTTTCTTCTTCTTGTCATTGTAAGAGAAATGGTTGTAAAATTCATTCAAACTTTCTATAAAAAAAATTAGATAGAATAGCTTCAACCTTTTCGACTGAGAGTGAAAGAACGAAATCGGGGTACATACCAATACCTAGTATTGGTAAAAAAATAGCGATCGAAAGAAATAACTCTCGTGGTCCAGAATCAAACAAATAGGAATTTGAAACATTAAATATCTTGTATCCATAGAACATCTGACGTAACATAGATAATAAATAAATAGGAGTTAATATCATTCCAATTGCCATTAGAAAAGTAATGAGTAGTTTTGTTAGTAAGAGATATTTTTCACTAGTAATTAATCCAAAAAATACTATTAATTCGGCAACAAAACCACTCATACCTGGTAATGCAAGAGAGGCCATTGAAAAGCTACTGAACATCGTGAATATTTTTGGCATTGAGATAGCTATTCCACCCATTTCGTCAAGATAAACAAGACGTATTCTATCATAAGTTGTTCCAGCCAAGAAAAAAAGTGCAGCACCAATAAATCCATGGGAGATTATTTGTAAAAGCGCTCCGTTGAGTCCCATATCGGTGATAGAACCAATTCCTATAATTATGAAACCCATATGAGATACAGAGGAATAGGCTATTCTTTTTTTTAAATTCTGTTGACCCAAAGATGTTGAAGCTGCATAGATTATTTGCACTGCGCCTACTATCAGTAACCAAGGAGAAAATATAGAATGAGCGTGGGGAAATAATTCCATATTGATTCGAACTAATCCATACGCTCCCATTTTTAATAAGATTCCGGCTAGAAGCATACAAGTACTATAGTGTGCTTCTCCATGGGTATCTGGTAACCATGTATGTAGTGGTATGATTGGTAATTTGACAGCAAAAGCAATAAAAAATCCACTATAGAATAGTATTTCCAAAGCTAAGGGATAGGTTTGGTTGGATAATATGTCCAAATTTAATGTTGGTTCATTAGAACCATATAAACCGACACCAAGAACTCCCAGTAAAAGAAAAACAGAACCCCCTGCCGTGTACAAAATAAATTTTGTAGCTGAGTAGAGACGTTTTTTTCCTCCCCACATGGATACAAGTAGATAAACGGGGATTAATTCTAACTCCCACATGAGGAAAAAAAGTAAAAGGTCCCGAGAAGAAAACAATCCGATTTGCCCACTATACATTGCTAACATCAGGAAATTAAATAATCGAGAATCTCGAGTAACCGGCCAAGCCGCTAAGGTAGCTAAAGTAGTGATGAATCCCGTCAATAGAATGGGTCCTATTGAGAGCCCATCTATCCCTAGTCTCCAATGGAAATCAAAAAAATGGATCCAGTTATAATCCTCCTCTAGTTGGATTAATGAATCATCCGATTGGAAATGATAACAGAATGCATAAGTTATTAGAAGGAGTTCTAGAATACAAATACATATAGTATACCAACGAATTACTTTATTTCCCTTATGTGGAAGAAGGAAAATTAAGGAACCCGAAAATATTGGTAAAACAACAATTATTGTTAAGAAGGGAAAATGATTCGTGGTAAAGACAAGATACACTTGGGCCATAAAAATCCGTGCGCAAAATCAAATCCAAATAGTTTGCGCACGAATTTTGTCGGTAAAAAAAAAAAATGGATTTTAAGTAGAGTTTTATGGAACGTATCAATAAGCTAGACCCATACTACGGGTTGTTTCATGCCATAAATAAACCCGAACACTCAAGAAATCCGTTGGACAGGCGGATTCACATCTCTTACAACCAACACAGTCCTCAGTCCTTGGAGCAGAAGCTATTTGTTTAGCTTTACATCCGTCCCAGGGTATCATTTCTAATACATCGGTGGGGCAAGCTCGGACACATTGAGTACATCCTATACATGTATCATAAATCTTTACTGAGTGTGACATTGTATCTATACAATTTTTAACATCATGAATTTTCGGTCTAGTAAACTAACTTCTAAATCAATCTTGTAATTAGATACCAGACGAATCAATGAGTGATCAGAATCAATGGACTTGAATTGTTTATGATGAATTGTTTATGAACGAGCGCAAAAATCCTTTGATTTCTTATGTTTCGGCAAACATGATCATACCTTACCCATATCAAACCGTCCAGTCGGAAGTAATTTATGAATATTCGAATTTTCTTTTCTATGATTCATATTATTTATTCAACAAATTGGATTGGTTAATACGAATGGATTTTCTATTACGATAAATGGATGAAACAATAGCTAATCCAATAGCTGCTTCAGCGGCTGCAATAGCTATAATAAAAATGGAGAAAATGTCTCCTCTTAATTGACGATCATCAAACATATCCGAAAACGTTACAAAATGGATATTAACCGAATTTAATATAAGTTCAAGACACATAAGGGCTCTAACCATATTTCGACTTGTGATCAATCCATAAATACCAATAGAAAATAAAAAGGCACTCAAAACAAGTACATGTTCGAGCATCATTACTCAACCCCTTATCAATCTTGATTCATTTCAATCTGAACAATAATGAAATCCAGTCGATTCTAATACGTATGGAAGAAAACAAGGGAATTGGTTGGGAATAGATCAATTCTAAAAAGAAATTGAGTTGATTTTCGTTTTAGGTGGGCACTCAAATTAAGGGATTAGACACATTCTTTTTCCCTTGATTTAGTTGATAATTCTTCCTTTAAAAGATTTATTATTATTGACGAGCTATAGCAATCGCACCGATTAAAGCGACTAAAAGAATTATTGAAATGAGTTCAAATGGAAGAAAAAAATCTGTTGATAAATGAATTCCAATTTGTTGACTATTACTTATCAAATCTTGCTCTAAAATATGGTTTGCTTTTGTAGTCCAAATGATCCCATACCAGGACGTATCTAGAATAATAGTAAGTAGTGAAATAAAAAGACTTGTACAAACCACTGAAGTAATTCCATCCCCAACGGTCCAAAGCTGAAAATCTTCGAAATCGTAATCTTCTGAACCATTCATGAACATGACAGCAAAAATAATTAAAACATTTATAGCTCCTACATAAATAAGGAGCTGCGCAGCAGCTACAAAATAAGAATTCGATAGAATATAGAATAAAGATATACAAAAAAGAACCAATCCCAATGAAAAGGCCGAATAAATTGGATTTGGAAATAAGACTACTCCCAGACTTCCTAATATAAGACCCGACCCCAGAAAAACTAAAAGAAAATCGTGTATTGGTCCAGGTAAATCCATTTTATTTTATAGAAAAAGTAAATCCAAATATTTCATGACTTTGTTGACCCGACCGGGAAAAGGGGAGTTATCCTATTTTTCTTTTTAGGATACTTCTTAATTGAAGAAAATGTGAATAGGGTGGTTGGTGTGGATTGAGGTAGATACAGTTATTGGTCTACTCTTATTATTTAATCATTATTCGAATAGAAATAAATTTTCTATCCAAATGAACCACGATTCTCGACAACCAATCGCTCGTTTATCTTGAACAAGCAAAAACCCGATTCCCTTAGATTCCAAAGGGATTGGGAATTTGGAAATGCAAGGGTTTTATACATTTTTTATTTGAGGTGAATTCGACGAAATTGTTCGAATTGTGTAATCGCCCGTTATGGACACCGGTAATCGACCTAAAGAAATTTGATTATAATTCAATTCGTGACGATCATAAGTAGAAAGTTCATATTCTTCAGTCATTGATAAACAATTTGTTGGACAATACTCAACGCAATTACCACAAAATATACAAATTCCAAAATCAATACTGTAATTAAGTAATCGTTTCTTTCGAATATCAGTTTCCAATTTCCAATCAACTACGGGTAGATCTATAGGACACACACGAACACATACTTCACAAGCAATGCATTTATCAAATTCAAAGTGTATTCGGCCCCGGAAACGCTCCGATGCAATGAATTTTTCGTAGGGGTATTGAATAGTTACAGGTAAACGATTTGCATGGGACAAGGTAATCATGAAACCTTGACCAATGTACCTGGCAGCTCGTATTGTTTGTTGACCAGAATTCAAGAGCTCGGTTAGCATAGGGAACATATCGGAATATCTATAAATAATTTCATACTTGTTTCTTTCTCTTGTTTGAGACAGGTTTTGAAGATAGAAAAATTCGAGTTCTTTACAGTGAAAAAAGTTGGGATGAAGTCGTTAATAATAGATTACCTAGAGAAATAGGTAAAAGAAATTTCCACCCAAGATTTAATAGTTGGTCCATCCTCAATCTCGGTAAAGTCCATCTTGTTGCAATAGAAATGAACAAGAACAGATAAGTTTTCGCTAATGTAATAAAGATACCTATTATTGTTCCAATAACTTGACTTCTTTTAGTTAGTTCAGGAACGAATATGTAGGGAATAGAAAGATTCCAACCTCCCAAGTAAAGAACTGTTACAAATAATGAAGAAACTAGTAGATTTAGATAGGAAGCAACATAAAATAAACCAAATTTTATACCTGAATATTCGGTTTGATAACCCGCTACTAATTCCTCTTCTGCTTCTGGTAAATCAAAAGGTAATCTCTCACACTCGGCTAAAGAAGAAATTAGAAAAACGATAAACCCTATAGGTTGACGCCACAAATTCCATCCCCAAAAACCGTATTTTGACTGCGCTTCAACTATATCAACTGTACTTGAACTGTTAGATAATCATAGTCGGCGATAACATCACTGTTCCCGTCGCTATTACAGAACCGTACATGAAATTTTCACCTCATACGGCTCCTCATAGGTCACAAAAAACTCTAAGGGCCTTTCAACATTTTTGATCTTGATCCCTTTGTGGGATCCATGATCAATAGAGAGTCAAACTCTTATCCTAAGGCCTAGAATTTAACCTATGAAATTCCGTCTGCTAGTTATAATAAAAATAAAGTGCTTCTGAATTGATCTCATCTTTTAAAAGTTTGTATTTTTCTTTTTAATAACTTTATCCTTGAATAAAAAACTTTTTTGAGGAATATCACAGAGATATTGCAACCTATTCTTTTTTTTTTTTGATTACGAAATTAGATATTGTATTACCTAGCAAAGATTCTATTTCTATCGAAAAAATCGAAAAATTTATGAATAAAAAAGATCTCTTTTTGCAATTCTAGTCTTTCCACTTCTGTTCGTTCCTATTCTACTTTCTCGGGAAATAAGGGAGGGCGGCATTACCCAAATAAAAGATTTCTTCGTTCTTGATAGTTATTTACTTAATCGGTGAATAGGAAGATACTCTGGATCAAAATCTAGGGGAGTACTTCTTACGAATTTCTACCAACTTAAAGCCCCGATTCGAATTACTTTGGTAGAAATATCCTCTTGGAAAGGTTATCTAATCTCCATTACTAATCCTTTGTGTATCTTAGTCTTCCTAACCATCCACTCATTTTTTGAATCTTCCAGTAGGTTAATACTAATACCTCCATGGTAATAGATAGTAAAAACCCCGGGGGTTGATCTTTTGAACCCGCTTCAAGCCATGATTACTACTCAACCAATCTAACTTGGGGTAAAGGAAACATAAGAACTGATATTCTTTCCTTTGACTTAATTCTTGTACATAGGAAATGAGATTGAATGGCTTTAACAGCAAATTAGGAAGCCGTTTGATTTCACTCATCTAACTATCCGGTTTAGTTTATCAACCCCGACGATGAATAAAAAATAGATATTCAACTTTCTTGCTAGAAAGAAATATGGAAAGTTTATGTCTCACCGAATCACACGTAGAGATATTGATAATACACATAGAGTTAATGGTATTTCATAACTAATTGATTGAGCAGCAGCCCTTAATCCACCTAAAAAGGAATATTTATTATTTGATCCATATCCCGACATAAGAAGTCCAACGGGAGCAAGGCTTGAAATGGCGATCCATAAAAAAACACCAATACTAAGATCGGCTAGAATAAGTCGATAACTAAAAGGAATTACTGAATAACTTAGTAAAATGGATATCACTGCTATGGATGGCCCAATATTGAATAAACGAGTATCTCCTCTAGATGGAAGAAGATTCTCTTTGAAAAGTAATTTTGTCCCATCTGCTAGAGCTTGAAGAATTCCCAAAGGCCCGGCATATTCAGGTCCAATACGTTGTTGTATTCCTGCAGATATTTCTCTTTCTAACCAAACAATTACTAGTACACCTAGTGTGATTCCTAATACAAGAGTCAAAATAGGGATAAGTGTCCATAGTATCCCATAGACTTCTGTTAAGGATTCAAATCCGGAAAAAGAGTGGATAGCTTGTAGTTCTGTTGTATCAATTATCATTTCAACGATCGACTTCTCCCATAATGATATCTATGCTACCTAGTATCGTCATAATATCAGCCAATTTCATTCTTTTAACTAACTGAGGAAGAATTTGCAAGTTGATAAAACCCGGTGGTCGAATTTTCCATCTCCAAGGAAAAACACTCTGATCTCCTATCAGAAAAATTCCCAATTCCCCTTTTGGGGCTTCGACTCTTACATAAAGTTCTTGCTTGGGCAATTCAAACGTTGGAGAAGGTTTTTTACTAATAAATCGATAGTCAAAATCATTCCATTCCGGGTTTTTTATTCTATCAAAGCGTCGTATTTCTAAATTTTCATATGGCCCTCCAGGAATTCCCTCTAAGGCCTGTTGAAGAATTTTTACGGATTCTGCCATTTCACCCATTCGTACTAAATAACGAGCTAATGAATCCCCCTCTTTTTGCCAGTGAACCTCCCAATCAAATTCGTCGTAACACTCATAACGATCAACTTTACGAAGATCCCATTCTATTCCGGAAGCTCGTAGCATTGGGCCTGATAAACCCCAATTTAGTGCTTCTTCTGCCTGAATAATGCCTATGCCTTCAACTCGTTCTAAAAAAATAGGATTCCGTGTAATAAGTTTTTGATATTCAGCAACGCCGATTAAAAAATAATCGCAAAATTCCAAACATTTATCTACCCAACCATGAGGTAAATCGGCAGCTACTCCTCCGATACGAAAATAATTATGCATCATACGCATACCGGTAGCAGCTTCGAATAGGTCATATATCAATTCTCGTTCTCTAAAAATATAGAAGAAAGGGGTCTGTGCCCCGATATCTGCCATAAAAGGGCCGAGCCATAACAAATGAGAAGCGATACGACTCAATTCCAACATAATAGTTCTTATATAGCTAGCCCTTTTAGGGACTTGAATATTGCCTAGCTGTTCGGGTGCGTTTACGGTTATTGCTTCTGTGAACATAGTCGCTAAATAATCCCAACGCGTTACATAAGGCAAGTATTGTATAATTGTTCGATTTTCCGCAATTTTCTCCATACCTCTATGTAAATAACCCAATATTGGTTCACAGTCGATAACATCTTCCCCATCGAGAGTCACGATCAGCCGAAGAACGCCGTGCATTGATGGGTGGTGAGGGCCCATATTTACTATCATGAGGTCTTTTCTTGTAGTTGGTGCAATCATAAGTTTTTTTTCCCGAGTCATTCTTCCATGCATTGTTTGAACGTAAAAAGAAGAGTTCGTCAAAATGAAAACGAATAAAAGTGCAAATGGTATTAGGCTTCAAGTTAACGAGTTTTTATCTCTCGAATATCTAACTCGCCAATTAATTCTTTATAACGTTCTCTATTTTTTTTTGACAAATAGGCCAGTAGTCGTTGACGTTTTCCCAAAATTTTCCGCAAACCTCTCTGAGATGAAGAGTCTTTTTTGTGTAATTCCAAATGCGAAGTAAGTTTACTTATCTTAGTGGTGAAAGTGAATACTTGAAATTCAACAGACCCCCTGTTTTCTGTGTTTTCTTTTTGAGAAATAACCGAAATGAATGAATTTTTTACCATAGAAAAATTCCCCCTTCCTTTTGAAAGATATGGATTTTACCGATCAGTAATAATAATGCCATTAATTTGAATTGGTATATACAAAAATCTAATTCCAAGTTATTTGAAAACTACTCCTTTTCTGAATTCAAATCAATCCATCCAAACTGGAATCGGATTGAGATAGAGGTAGAAAAGGAGTAGTCCATTTTTCCATTGAAGGGTTTAGACCTAAAAAAAAAAAAAGTTCTATTGATTCATTTCGAGATTGAAGTCCTACATTATTCATTTAATATTGGATATATCCATGAAAGGGAAGACTCAAATGTGTGGTCCGCATATTTCTTTCATATACCCTATACCCCATACCCTATATTTTTTCCTATTTTCATATATACCCGTCTATCATATACTTTCTATTCTATATGATAGACGGGTATAGAGTTCTTATCTACGAATTTTCCATTTTCAATCGTGGATATAGATGTATCCTTAACATACTGAAACGACTGCCATTGTTGGTATTAAACCAATACCGATTCATACAGGCCAAATCTTCTAATCGATAATTAGGCCAAAGAAAGAGCTTTAATTTCATTAATGCATTTTCTTCTATATTAAGACCTTTATTCTCGGGCGAAGCTTGGTTGCTGTTTTTTCTGTTCTTTTCGTTCCAAAATAGGAGATTTCTATTTTCATCGTTTCGATACTTTGAATTCAATGAAATTAGAATTCTCAATTTTCTACGATGTCGAAACGATAAAATATTTTCAGGAATAAGGAAATCAAAATGATTCTTAGAAACATACCTTTCTTCTTGGTATTTTGGATTTGTTTGGTACTTACTCTTATCAACCAACGAAGTACTTATGGTTTGATACATCAAGAGTTGTCCATCAATTTTTCCAAACAGACGAATGGGTTCTATAATCAATATTCCCTTCTTCAGTAATTCCGCATGAGTTAGACTAGTTTGAATCGTCAGTCTATCCAAATCGATTTCTCTTGTTTGAATTGAAGATAAGAGAATTTTTCTTGGGTCCATTAGTCTAAGCAAGAGACAGTAGACCTCAATATTATTCATCAATTTTTCGTCCAAAGTACTGTCCCACCATTTACATTGAAAAAGTAAATAACGTTCCAGGAAGGAATCTAGTTGACTTTTTTTCTTTTTCTTCTTTTTCCTGTCCAATTTTACAGAATTTTCTTCACTAGATTTTTCTTGTGACAGAACAGATCCAAAATCTTCTCCTTTTTTGGGTTCTTCTTGATTTCCTTGCTTTTTTTTGAATTTTCTTTTTTTCTTTTCACTACTATTTTCATTTCCATTTCGATTTAAAAGAAGTAATTGATTTGGTCTAAACCAAGGTTTGGTCTTATATGCCTGATGAAATAAGACCAATTCTGGGAAGAACCAACCCTCTAGATTCGAGATAGAATAATTTAGCATTCTTTCATTCATTCCCATCCAATCAACAAAAACGTTGTGGAATTTTGGGAGATTGTCTGGAAGCCTAAAATAACAAATTTCAGAATATCCATTTTTAATAGATATTTGAAAATACTTATTAGTTTCCCTTTGAATATTTGGATTCCTGTTGGCATCGATCGTGATACAGGACTCAATATCCACTTTTTCTTTACGATACAAACTTTTCCAACGCAAATATTTTCTATTTACCATTTTTTCCACAGCTAGCATATCCACATAATTATAGATAGGGGTGGTTTTCAGAATATCATAAAGTGGGTCCTTGTGCGTGTTACAAGAAAGCTCTCCGTTCTTATTTCCTTGAAATTTTTCGGAGTTAAGAAATTTATTTGCTAAAAGATCATATCGATAAGATTTGTGAAAATTTTCTTTTTGATTCGCTAATTTGTATACTTCCCTTTTTTTTTTTGAATCACTTACTTGGTCTGTTTCATATGAATTGCATTTGCTTAATTTTTCCTTTGTAGCTATACAATGGGAAGTATTTCGCCATTTTTCAGGCATTAATCTCGACCATATGATCGACGATAAATTGTATGGAGAATACCCTCTTAACCACTTTTTCCATTGATTTTGTTCATAATTCCTAAGTTTCTTATCATTTAATTTTAATTTTGAATGAACCATTCCTTGTTTTTCCAAAGAATCCTTTATTTCGGGCTTAAGAAACAAAGAGATTCCTTGATATTGAAGAACAGGTCTTAATTTATGCAAATTACTAACTTGCATTTGGGATAATTTGTAAAATACATAGGCTTGTGATACGCAAGATAAGTCAAAAAAAATATGTAAATTGCTTTTCATATCCCTAATCTTATCAAGGGATTTTTTAAAGGGAATGAGATTTTTCTTTTTTTTATTACTACTAGTATTCTTAAATGTTAGGTCCAGGGATAGAAAAATTAGCTCTATGCAGTTATTCATCATTTTGTCAATTAGGGTTCTTAACCTAATTTGAGTAGAAATATCCAAATTTGAATGATCTACAACAAAATTTAAAAGAAACCGTATATCACGTACAATACAAAGTAAAATATAATAGATCTTAAACCAACCTTCAAACATAATATATAAAATCAATTTCCATATCCTTAGTAAATAAAATTTACTAAATAAAACAAACTCTTCTATATAATAGATAGTAGATTTCCATACCCCTGATAGTTTCCATTCACTCCTAGAAAAAAATCTGTGCCGAGATAGTAGTTCAATGAAAATTTTCAAATAAAGGGGAAATTTAGAAATGAATCGAACAGTTCTTCTTTTGAATATTTTCCATTTTTCTAAGAATTTAGCATTAAATGTTTTGTTAGGACTAGTATCATTTTTCCTTTTCTTCTTTCTAATTCTTTCTATTCTTTCTATTTGATTTCTAATTTTCCCTATTCGCTCAGTCAGATCTTTTATTTTTTTTTCTGTCAATGAAGAATTTGTCAAACCCGGCGATACTGTTTGACCAAAAGATTGGTTAATTATTTGATTGCTAATTATGGAATCTTTTTCTTCTTGAATTTCATTCGATTCATAGATTTCTACTTTTCTTAATTGAATTGGGTTTTCTTTGGAAACTTTTGCAAGTCTTTTTTTTTTTCCTTTGAAATAGTTCTTTTTCATTTTTCGAACTTTTTTTCCCAGTTCTTTCAAAACAGGTTTCCAAAAGGAAGGTCGTTTTTCGGGAAAACCAAAAGGATGTTTAGCTTCGAGTCCAAAAACCGTTAAAAAACGGAAATCCTCTTTTTCTTGATAAGATCTTAATTTGCGTTTGTGCGAAGGTTTCAGACGGAAAGGGAATAATATTTTGATCTGAAGACCTTCTATGAACCAATTTTCAGGCAATTCTGTTTCTGATAATGGCGTTCCATTATAAGTACATTTAAGATGCATCTCTCTATTCCATTCCCGAAAATCCTCAGACCATTCAGGACGTTGGGATAGGGATATACGCCCAAGATTTTTTGCAATTATAAACGAAGGTAAGAGAATATATTTTCTAAAAATAGATTGAATTAGCAACAAACAAGCTCTTATTCCTTGCCCATAAGTATGGGCATTATCCCAAGCTTCCGCTATCTTCATTCGCGCCTCTTCCTCTAGTATCTCCATCTCTTTTTTTTCTTCGTCTTCGTCTTCTATTTCTATTCTATTTTCTTCTCTTTTTGTTTGTTCGTTTGTAGACTCTACAATTTGGAATGCTTCCCCTTTCCACACCCTATTTCTAAAAATGGATTTAATCAATTCAAACATATTAGATGTTAAAGAAAAGAAAATGGATTTTTTGATTCTGTACACAAAAAGGGGGGAATGCGCATTTCCTTGAAACACTTTCCAAATAACTACTTTGCGCCTTTGCGCCCGCACAGACCCCTTGATTAGATCTCGATCAAAGTCCGGTTGTTCTAAATAGCGTGTCGTAGACATCTCTTCCATTTCATCAGGATCATCTTTATCATCTTTGATATCAGTAAAAATCACTACCTCTTTGGCTTCTCTTGAACGAATTTCAAAATCTTCGGGAATATCTTGAAATTCTCCTGATTGTTGTTCTAACTCAGTGATTAATTTGTATTCCCATCGAGGAATTTTTTTACTGATTTCGTTTATTTTATTTTGACTTATGTTTCTGTTTTGACTATTAGCATCATCATGTAGGAAAAATAAGACTTTTTTTAAAAAAAGCATTTCATGTTTTCTTTTTAACTTTTCTAATTTTGCTCTTTCTGCCTTTGGTCTTTCGAACTTTTCTTTTTCGAACTTTTCTTTTTCGGACTTTTCTTTTTCGAACTTTTTCTTATTCTGATAATAATTTTGATCTAGCCAATCAAGGGTATACCAAGAAGTAACTAGAGAGCCACAGCCAAAGTTTAGGTAAGCGTAATACTCGTCTAGTTTTTCTTCTAGAGCGTACTCTATTTTCCGAATAAAGTCTCCCAGATAACCCATATGTTCATACCTCACATGTGCGTAACCAGTCCTCATCAAAAGATCCCAATTAAAATGGGATTTCGATAGAATGTCTTCATAACATTTTAGACACACATTCTTTAAATTCCTGAAGCCTATCAAATTAGACAAATAAGAGGTACCAGGAGCTGTATGCCTCCAAAACGTACATTGCACAGCTATCGCGTAGTGGATATTTCCCGCGACAATAGCCTGTAACCGAGCCAAACAAATCCATTTGTGAGTGTTGAGCACAAGGCGAAAAGTATCAACGACGGGAGGAAGAAACTTTTCAATGACCGTGTCAACGATCTTGTCAATGATCGGTAATTCCTCATTTTTGATATCCTCCGCATAAATCTTTCGCTCTTTATTCTGTATCTCTATAAATTCTCCTAGTTTATCGGTGTACGGAACGAGGATTTGATGCAATTTATTTATCCGAAAATTTTGAAAAAATTTTTTTTTCGAAGTTTTTTTCAGGATTGCATTTTTTTCGATTGTTTTTCGACGCGATCCGCTCAATAAAGGATCATACCTTTTTGGTAAGTATTTGTTTCTAGAATCATCATTACATAATCGAGTTCTTGTTTCGAGTCTATTCAAAAAACTAGATTTTTTATCGAGAGATTTGATTCGATTTAGAAATGCTTTTTTTTCTTTTCTTTCTTTTTTTTCGTTGGTAAAAATCCAAAAATCGTATGGGTCCGGTGGATTATCATCGAAGAAATAAGGCCACAGTTCCGGGGATAACAGCCTTCTTTTTAGCCTTTCCAAAAAAATCGATACACTAGCAGGACACGTAAAAGTCATTCGATATTTTCCATCACTTTTACATCGGTCAAAAAAATAATGTGACATTTCATTTCGGATAGCTTGTTCAAATTTATCGTTTTTTATGTAGCGAAGGGGTCGATTCCACTGATTGAAATCGAAAAGAAGAGTGGCAAGATTTTTTTCAAAGAAAAAAGGGTCGTTATTTGCCATTTTTTTCGGAAAAATGGTAGAATTTTCATGATTTTTATTGCTATTCACTCGAATTTCTTCCGTTTCATCGATTTTGTTCGGATCCGCCCTTTCTTCGGAAAAAGAAGAAGGATCTTCTTCATCGGATGTTTCTATTTCTACATCTATTTCTTCCGTTTTTGTTGAGGGTTTGATGGGGAACGGTATTCTGCTTAAAGAGTAGGCGCAGGTCATAAATAAGAGAATACTAAAGATCCGAATTCGCAA